TGTATAGGTTTTGCCATATTTTATCATTTCATAAATATGAGTCAGAGATATATGGATATATCCATTTGATGTCAAAACAAATCCTTCATTTTTTTTTTAGTTTTAGTATAGTAGAATTATTATCCTTGTCGTTGTTTATGTTTTGGGTTAGAACAAATTACTATAATTCGTCCCCGTCTGCGGATCAGTCGACACTTTTCACAAATTTTACGAACAGAGGCCCTTATTTTCATATTTGTCATTCCTTACTTTAATTCTGAATCTATTTTTTGGAAGAAAATAAGTTTCTTAAAATTTTGAACCTCAATTTGTATTCTTATGGGAAGGAGTGTTGAAGTTGAAAAACCACTTAATCGTTTGAATCCTTGTTGCGGAGTCTATAAATTATACGACCTCTGGTTGAATCATAACGGCTTACTTCAATCTTAACCCTATCTCCTGGTAGGATTCGTATAAAACTACGTCGTATCCTTCCTGAAACATAACCTAGAATCAGATCTTCATTATCTAAACGAACCCAGAACATACCATTAGGAAGTGATTCAGTAATCAAACCTTCATGAATCCATTTTTGTTCTTTCATTCCAGTCAAAACCCCCTTAAAGTATTAACTAATAGAGGAGTGATATTAGACAACCTGTCCGTTCTCTTTTTTTTTTCACAAATAGTACATTTTGGATTCAATTCGGATATTAGAAGGATTACCATATATAACATAAAATTTCTCCGCCAATTCCTTCGAGTCGAGCCTCCCGATCCGTCATTATACCTCGAGAGGTAGAAAGAATTACAATCCCCATTCCCCCTAGAATTTTAGGAATTCGTTGATAGTTAGAATAGATTCGTAGACCAGGTCGACTGATCCTTTTTAAATTTAAAGTATTTCTATATGGTACTTTCCTATTTCTTCTATGTCGAAGAGTTAAAACAAAAAAATATTTATTTTTTTCTTGATGTTTTCTCGCGTTTTCGATAAAGCCTTCTCGTAAAAGTATTTTAACAATGTTTTCGGTGATGTTAGTGGATGTTATTCGAACCGTTCCTTTTTTATTCCTGTCAGCATTTCGTATAGAGGTTATTATATCAGCAATAGTGTCCCTACCCATGATAAACTAAAATCGGTGGTATCTCCAAATTCTTATATAATCAACATGTTTTTTTTTTTATTAGTTTATTTTTGTAAAAAATAAATGAAAGGTATATACGTGATACATAGTCTACTATTTCATTCAAATATCCTACTTCTTTTCTTATAATACCTCGGGAGCTAATGAAACTATTTTAGTAAAGTTTTGTCTCAATTCCCGGGCAATCGTACCAAAAACTCGAGTTCCTTTTGGATTTCCTTCTTGATCAATGATAACTGCAGCATTGTCATCATATCGTATTATCATACCGCTGTCGCGTTTGAGTTCTTTACAGGTACGCACAATTACAGCTCTGATCACTTCTGATTTTTCTAAGGGCGTATTTGGTATTGCTTCTTTGATCACAGCAACAATAACGTCACCAATACGAGCATATCGACGATTGCTAGCTCCTATGATTCGAATACACATCAATTCTCGAGCTCCGCTGTTGTCTGCTACATTCAAATGGGTCTGAGGTTGAATCATATCTCCGTTCTTTCAATGCAAAAATAAAAAAAAAGCAAAGGTCGAAAAGAAAAAGAAATATTGTTTGTCCAAAACAAAAGAAAACCTCTGGTTGTTTTTATCCGAAAGATATATTTCTTTTGGTTCTACATTCCTAACCTGAAATAATGAATTGAGTTCGTATAGGAATTTTAGATGCCGCTATTGAGATAGCCCTTCGGGCTATATTTTCTGCTACTCCGCTTATTTCATAAAGTATTCGACCCGGTTTGACAACAGCTACCCAATATTCGGGAGATCCTTTCCCCGAACCCATACGGGTTTCTGCAGGTCTTACTGTAACTGGTTTGTCTGGAAATATACGTACCCATATTTTTCCACCGCGACGCGCATTTCGTGTCATTGCTCGTCGCCCCGCTTCTATTTGTCTAGATGTGATCCAAGCGGGTTCAAGTGCCTGAAGAGCATATCTTCCGAAACAAATATGATTTCCCCGATAAGATATTCCCTTCATTCTTCCTCTATGTTGTTTACGGAATCTGGTTCTTTTGGGGTTATAGTTGATGGTTATTTATTAATTCCATCTCTACTACAGAACCGGACATGAGAGTTTCTTCTCATCCGGCTCCTCGCGAATGAAAAAATTCAAATAAAATAAATATTAATATAATTATTATATAATATTTAATTAAGATATACGTGGAATAATACACTGAATCAAGAGATTCTTTGGGATATTTATCAGATATTTTTATATTTGTATATATACATACAATAACTAAATATATATATTTTTATTCCTTTTTTTTTTTTCGTGTTGTATTGCTGATATTTTAGCAATCCAATAAAAGAAAAAAAAAAATAATTTTCGCGGGCGAATATTTACTATTTCAATATCTATTTCA